TATCAGAATCCAAGTAAAACTAATATGAATGGGGTTTCTTTGTTGACATAAGATCTAAATTGTAAAAAGAATCAAAAGTAGCGGATAACTTTTTTTTTCTATATTCTTGATTACTAATTCAGTTAAGAGGCCTCTATCAACAAGAAAAAAAGTGAATTCTTTTTTTCGTTAAATTATAGGAAAATAAAAAATTTTTGTTCTACGTCTTACGTATGTATATAGAATCCAAATTTTGTACCTTCTATACTCACTTAGATATATACTTAGATTTATACTAATTAAACTTTGAATTCTAATATATTATTAATATATAAATTATAATTTATTATTATTTATTCTAATTACTTAATAAGATAAGATATCTTTATAAATAATAACAGGTACAAATAGTAAATTGAGGTATCCTTTATATGACAACTTTCGACTTTCCCTCTGTTTTGGTGCCTTTAGTAGGCTTAGTATTTCCGGCAATGGCAATGGCTTCTTTATTTCTTCATGTTCAAAAAAATAAGACTGTTTAGATCTGATGGGCCCAACTCTCATCCATTTTTTTTTCAAAACTAAGACTTGTATTATAACGCAGATACCTATTTATTGTAAGAAGGTATAACATGCGGCGCTTCCGTCGAAAGGGGCTCTTTGACCTGTAAAAAGATGATATGGGAGTAAAGGAATTCTATCTTTTTGAAAAAATCTCAGGATCGCCAGATGGCTGAACTGTAAAATCGGTACATCTATATCTATATATCGATGGGATCATACGAAGGGTATGTTTTTATTTTAGATCTAACCAACTTGATAAATTACTCTTAAAGGTTTACATCAAACTATGTACTAGTTGATGAGAGTTACTTCGGAAACAAAAAGAGTAAAGTCTAGGGTATTCTCTCAATTCCAATAAAAGGAAACCAGATCAAGTATGAGTTGTCGATCAGAACATATATGGATACAACCTATAACGGGGTCGCGAAAAACAAGTAATTTATGCTGGGCCATTATCCTTTTTTTAGGTTCATTAGGATTCTTATTGGTTGGAACTTCCAGTTATCTTGGGAGAAACTTGATATCTTTATTTCCGTCTCAGCAAATCCTTTTTTTTCCACAAGGGATTGTGATGTCTTTCTATGGGATCGCGGGTCTCTTTATTAGCTCCTATTTGTGGTGCACAATTTCGTGGAATGTAGGGGGTGGTTATGATCGATTCGATAGAAAAGAAGGAATGGTGTGTATTTTTCGTTGGGGATTCCCTGGAAAAAATCGTCGCATCTTCCTCCGATTCCTTATAAAGGATATTCAGTCCGTCAGAATAGAAGTTAAAGAGGGTATTTATGCCCGCCGTGTCCTTTATATGGATATCAGAGGCCAGGGGGCCATTCCCTTGACTCGTACGGATGAGAATGTTACTCCACGGGAAATCGAACAAAAAGCTGCCGAATTGGCCTATTTCTTGCGTGTACCGATTGAAGTATTTTGAGAAATGAGCTGAGAGAATTAATGCTTTCTCAGCAGGAAGGAAAAACTAAAGAATCCCCCTTTTCTATACCATAACTTAACTGAAGTTTCTTCATAACGCTCATTCTAGTCAAAGAAGACGTATACGTAACGTAACAACCACAAAACAAAACTATTTTTGTGGTCTTTTATGTGTATGGAAATCTACACAACTTAATTCAATAACAAAAAAAATAAGTAACAAATCGAAAAAAAAAGGATTCATCCTTTCTATTTTATATCAAAGCATTTCGAAAAACATAAATTTTTTTATTCCGGACTATGAGTAGTCAGTGAAATTTTTTAAAAATAGAAGATATTTGATATTGATATAATGATAGAAAAGAATATTCATTACTTAAATAAAGAGGTTCTTTCAGGCAGTCATCGATTCGTCGAAAGGGGGATACTTGCTTCGAATTTGACCAATTACTATATCTGGAAACAATATAATATTTTTTTGTTAATTCTTTGAATTCGAAGTGTATTCTTAATCTATTTCTGTATTCTTTCTACATTCAAAGACTAACTCCGAAATCACAAATAAAAAACAGCGAATAGATTAATAAGTTCGATACTTTGTAATAGAACTCATGTATGAGAGAAATATTGGATGGCGTAGAGTCAACTAATGAGGTCGGTTCATTAAAAATTCATAGACACGAAATGAAAAAATGTCAAAAAAGAAAGCATTCACCCCTCTTTTATATATTGCATCTATAGTATTTTTGCCCTGGTGTATTTCTCTCTCATTTAATAAATGTCTGGAATCTTGGGTTACTTATTGGTGGAATACTAGGCAATCTGAAATTTTTTTGAATGAGATTCAAGAAAAGAATATTCTAGAAAATTTCATAGAATTGGAGGAAATCCTTCTTTTGGAGGAAATGATCAAGGAATACTCGGAGACACATCTACAAAACCTTCGTATAGGAATCCATAAAGAAACGCTCCAATTAATCAAGATACACAATGAGGATCATATTCATACGATTTTGCACTTCTCGAC